TGGATACGGCAAAATCATTCTATTAGATCTAATGTACTTATTCGATCTAATAAATACCTTGTGTCAGAAGTGAGAAATTCTATGGCTCGAATCTTTAGTATTCTCTTATTTATTACCTGTGTCTACTATTTAGGCAGACTACCGTCACCCAGCGTTACTAAGAAACTGAAAGAAACCTCAGAAACGGAAGAAGGGGGGGAAAGCGAGGAAGAAACAGATGTAGAAATAGAACCAACTTCCAAAACGAAGGGGACTAAAGAGGAACAAGAGGGATCCACCGAAGAAGATCCTTCTCCTTCCCTTTTTTCGGAAGAAAAGGAGGATCCGGACAAAATCGATGAAACAGAAGAGATCCGAGTGAATGGAACGGAAAAAACAAAGGATGAATTCCACTTTCACTTTAAAGAGACATTCTATAAAAATAGCCGAGTTTATGAAACTTCTGATCTGGATGGGAATCACGAAAATTCGAAGTTAGAAATCCTTAAAAACAAAGAAGATCCTTTCTTCTGGTTTGAAAAACTTCTTGTGATCGGTCTTTTCGACTATAAACGATGGACTCGTCCATTGCCATTGCGGTATATAAAAAATGAGCGATTTGAAAATGCTGTAAGAAATGAAATGTCACAATATTTTTTTTACACATGTCGAAGTGATGGAAAACAAAAAATCTCTTTTATGTATACACCGAGTTTATCCACTTTTTTGGAAATGATACAAAGAAAGATGGCTTTGTACACAACCGAAAACCCTTCCTCTTATGAACTAGATAATAAGTGGGTTTATACGAATGAACAAAACGAAAACAAGCTCAGCAACGAGTTTATAAGTCGAATAGAGGCTATAGATAAGGAATCTCTTCCTCTGGATGTAGTACTCGAAAAAAAAACTAGATTGTGTAATGATGAAACTAAAAAAGAATACTTGCCTAAAAAGTATGATCCTTTCTCGAACGGGCCTTATCGTGGAATAATCCATTTTGTTTTTTCCCCTTCAATCATAAATAAAATTCCCATCGGAAATTCCATCGGAACTCTTTGGATAAATAAGATCCACGAGATCCTTATTGCTACTCGTTATCGAGAATTTGAAAAAAGAATAGCTGCATTTGATCGAAAATCAATATCAACGGAAATTGGTAATTTCTTGAATTTTATTAGTGAATTTGCTGTAAAATCAATATGCTCAATAAAAATATGGATACATAGGATAAATACAAGAAAAGATAAGAATTATTCACAAGCAAAATTGTTATTCAATGCAGTTATAACGGATACCAACGAGCAAAAAATGAGAAACAAAGATCTTGAAATAGAAATAAAAGAAATAAGTAAAAAAATACCTCGATGGTCATACGAATTAATTGACGAGTTAGAACAGCAAGAGAGACAAAATGAAGAAGACGCGGAGGAGGATCATCAGATTCGTTCAAGAAAAGCTAAACGTGTAGTAATTTTTACTGATAATCAGCAAAATCACGATACTTATACTACTACCCCAGATACTAATAATTCTGATCCACCAGATGAAGTCGCTTTAATACATTATTCTCAACAATCAGATTTTCGTCGAAACATAATAAAAGGATCCATCCGCGCTCAAAGACGTAAAATATCAATTTTGGAATTCTTTCAAGCAAATGTACATTCCCCGTTTTTTTTTGACAGAAGAAACAACCCCCCTCTTTTTTTGTTTGATATCTCCGAACTTCTTAAATTAATTTTTCTAAAGATGGGTAAAAATACAAAATTTGAAATTTCGGATTATGTGGAAGAAGATACAAATGAACAAGATAAAAAAGAAACGGACAAAAGAACGACGAACAAACTAGAAGATCAAGCACGAATAGAAATAGCGGAAGCTTGGGATAGCCTTATATTTGCTCAAATAATAAGAGGTTCAATCTTAGTAACACAATCAATTCTTAGAAGATATATTATATTACCGTCATTGATAATAGCTAAAAATATGGGTCGTATGCTATTATTTCAATTTCCCGAGTGGTCCGAGGATTTAAAGGGTTGGAAGAGGGAAATGCATGTTAAATGTACCTATAATGGTGTTCAATTATCGGAAACAGAATTTCCAAAAAACTGGTTAATAGACGGTATTCAAATAAAAATATTATTTCCTTTCCGTTTGAAACCTTGGCACAGATCTAAACTAGCCTCCCCTTATAGAGATCTAATAAAAAAGAAAGATAAAAAAAACGATGATTTTTGTTTTTTAACAGTTTTGGGAATGGAAGCTGAACTACCTTTTGGTTCTCCACGAAAAAGATCTTCATTTTTTGACTCCATTTTTAAAGAACTAAGAAAAAAAATTCTGAAATGGAAAACTAATTGTTTTCTAATTCTAATAGAAAGAACAAATTTCGTTCTAATAATCTCAAAAGAAATAAAGACATGGATTATAAATATAAACTTTATCCAAAGAATAATTAAAGAGCTATTAAAAATAAATCCAACTCGATTTTTGGAGTTGAAAGAAGTATCTGGATCGAATGAAACTAAAAAAGAAAAAGATTCGAGAATCGGTAATAGTATTATTTATGAATCGTCCAGTCAAATTAAATCTCTCGATTGGACAAATTATTCACCGACAAAAAAAAAAATAAAAGATCTAACTGATAGAACAAATCGAATCAGAACTCAAATAGGCAAAAGTCTAAAAGACAAGAAAAACAAAAAAAGTAATGATGCTGAAAGATTCGAATCTCCAAAAATTTGTGGGCCATTGTTTAAAAGAAGAAATATTCGATTAATCCCTAAATCCATTTTTTTTATAAAATTTTTCTTTGAAAGGATATATATATATATCTTCTTATTTATTATTAATATTCTTCAGATCAATACAACACTTTTTCTTGAATCAAAAAATGTATATATGAGTAAATACATTTCCAATATTAAAGCCAATCAAGAAGGTATTGATAAAACAAATCAAAATACAATTAACTTTAGAAAGTACCTTTCTAATCTTAATAAGAAGTCACAGAACTTATCCTCTTTGTCACAAGCATATGTCTTTTACAAATTATCACAAATCCAAGTTATTAACTTGGATAAGTTACGATTTATCCTTCAATATAATGGAACATCCCTTTTTCTTACAAATGAAATAAAAGATTATTTTGGAGCCCAAGGAATATTGCATTCCGAATTCCAAAATAAAAAAATTCGAAATTTTGGAATAAATCAATGGAAAACAGGGTTAAGGGGTCATTATCAATATAATTTATCTAAGATTAGATGGTCAAAATTAGTACCAGGAAAATGGCGAAATAAAGTTAATCAAGGTTGGATGGCCCAAAATAAAGATTTAAACAAACGGGATTCTTATGAAAAAGACCAAGTAATTTATTATAAAAAAGAAAATGATTATAAATTACCAAATCAAAAAGACTATGGATATGATCTTTTATCATATAAATCTATATTTTATGAAGATACGAAGAACTCATCTATTTATGTATCACCATTACAAGTAAACAATCACCAAGGGATTTCTTCTAATTACAACACAAGGAAATACAAATTATTTGATGGAATGGGAGATATTCTCAGCAATAATTATCTAGGAAAAAATGGTATTATGGATATGGATAAAAATCCGGATAGAAAATATGGAGATTGGAAACTAATCCATTTTTGTCTTAGAAATACGGTCGATAGTGAGACCTGGATCAATATCAACAGTCATAAAAAGACTAAGACTATTAATGGCAAAAAAATAGAAAAGAAAGGTCTGACGATTCATCAACAAATAAAGCCTTCCAATAAAAAAAGGTTTGATTGGATGGGAATGAATGAACCAATACGAAATAATCTCATATCGAATCTTAAACTTTGGTTCTTCCCAGAATTTTCACTCCTTTATAATTCATATAAAATGAAACCCTGGTTCATACCCATCAAATTACTTCTTTTAAATTTTAATGGGGATGTAAATATTAGTGCAACTAAAAGTATCAATGAAAATAAAAAAAAGGATCTTTTACCGAATAAAACAAACTATCTTGAATTAGAAAATAGAAAGAAAAAAGAATCTCCAACTCGAGGGAATACTAGATCAGATGCACAAAATCGAAGGAATCACGGATCAGTTCAAGAAAAAGATCTTGAAGCAGATTATGGGGTGGGATCAGACATAAAAAAACGTAGAAAGAAAAAAGAATATCAAAGCAATACAGAAGCAGAACTCCATTTATTTCTTAAAAGATATTTGCTTTTTCAATTGAGATGGGATGATTCTTTAAATCAAAGAATGCTCAATAATATCAAAGTATATTGTTTCCTGCTTAGATTGATAAACCCAAGAGAAATTGCTATATCCTCTATTCAACGGGGAGAAATTAGTCTAGATATAATGCTGATTCAGAAAGATTTAACTCTTACAGAATTAATGAGAAAGAGTCTATTTATTATTGAACCGGTGCGTCTGTCTGTTACTGTTACAAAGGATGGAAAATTTCTTATGTATCAAACCATAAGTATTTCATTCGTTCATAAGAGTAAGAACAAAACTAATCAAAGAAACCGAGAAAAAAGATATATTGATAAATCCATTGCAAGACATCAAAAAATAACTGAAAATCAAAACAAAAATCATTATGTTTTGCCCGTTCCTGAAAATATTTTATCACTTAGACGTCGTAGAGAGTTTAGAATTCTAATTTGTTTGGATTCCCGAAATGGGAACGGTCGCGATAGAAATCTAGTATTTTGCGATGGGAAAAACGTAAAAAACTGCGATCAATTTTTGGATAAAAGCACCAATCTTGAGATAGAAAAAAAGAAATTAATAAAATTATTTCTTTGGCCAACCTATCAATTAGAAGATTTAGCTTGTATGAATCGCTATTGGTTTGATACCACTAATGGCATCCATTTCAATATGGTAAGGATACATATGTATCCACAATGAAAGAAGGTGATAGATTTTATCTATATATCCTGTAGCATATCTGATATATGAAAGCAACCACATATACACACATATACACATGCGCTATTTTACATTTCATTCTTATACATGATATTAATTTAATGACGTTGACGTATCAATTAGATCTATAAATAACTCAACGAAATCATTTTATTTGATAAAAAAATGATTTAATAAAATTAGGAGTCCATAATTTAATTAAGTATACCCGATTAAAGTTATTATAATTTTTTTATTTCTGATTGGTCAAATTTAGATCTTTAAACAAGAAAATAAAAAGGGGGAGAATTTTGAGTTTTATGGTAAAAAATGCATTCAGTTCAGTCAGTTCAGTTTTTTTGCAAGAAGAAAAAGAAAAAAAACAGGGGTCTGTTGAATTTCAAGTTTTCAGTTTCACCAATAAGATACGAAGACTTACTTCACATTTAGAATTGCACAGAAAAGACTATTTATCTCAGCGAGGTCTACGTAAAATTCTGGGAAAACGTCAACGATTACTGGCTTATTTGTCAAAGAAAAATAGAGTACGTTATAAAGAATTAATTGGTCGGTTGGATATTCGGGAACTAAAAACTCACTAATTTGACGAACCTTAACTATTTTATTTATTATATCTTGAATTTTTATAAATTTATTTTTATTTTCAGTAATTCATGGAAGAATGAATCGGGGAAAAACCTATGAATGTACCAGCTACCAGAAAAGACCTTATGATAGTAAATATGGGTCCTCACCACCCATCCATGCATGGGGTTCTTCGGCTCATCATTACTCTAGATGGTGAAGATGTTATTGACTGTGAACCAATATTGGGTTATTTACACAGAGGAATGGAAAAAATTGCGGAAAATCGAACAATTATACAGTATCTGCCTTATGTAACACGTTGGGATTATTTAGCTACTATGTTCACAGAAGCAATAACCGTAAATGCACCAGAGCAATTAGGAAATATTCAAGTACCGAAGAGAGCCAGCTATATCAGAGTAATTATGTTGGAGTTGAGTCGTATAGCTTCTCATTTATTATGGCTTGGTCCCTTTATGGCAGATATTGGTGCACAAACCCCTTTCTTCTATATTTTTAAAGAAAGAGAATTAGTATATGATTTATTCGAAGCTGCCACTGGTATGAGAATGATGCATAATTATTTTCGTATCGGAGGAGTGGCTGTTGATTTACCTCATGGCTGGATAGATAAATGTTTGGATTTCTGTAATTATTTTTTAACAGGGATTTCTGAATATCAAAAACTTATTACACGGAATCCTATTTTTTTAGAACGAATTGAGGGAGTGGGCATTATTAATGGAGAGGAAGCAATAAATTGGGGTTTATCAGGACCAATGCTACGAGCTTCCGGAATACAATGGGATCTTCGTAAAATTGATAATTATGAGTGTTATGACGAATTTGATTGGGAAATAAAATGGCAAAAAGAAGGAGATTCATTAGCTCGTTATTTAGTACGAATCACTGAAATGACGGAATCTATAAAAATTATTCAACAAGCTCTGGAAGGAATTCCAGGGGGACCCTATGAGAATTTAGAAATTCGATGCTTTGATAGAGTAAGCGATCCTGAATGGAATAATTTTGAATATAGATTCATTAGTAAAAAACCTTCGCCCACTTTTGAATTACCGAAACAGGAACTTTATGTGAGAGTCGAAGCCCCAAAGGGAGAGTTGGGAATTTTTTTGATAGGAGATCAAAGTGTTTTTCCTTGGCGATGGAAAATCCGACCACCCGGTTTTATCAATTTGCAAATTCTTCCTCAGTTAGTTAAAAGAATGAAATTGGCCGATATTATGACGATACTAGGTAGTATAGATATCATTATGGGAGAAGTTGATCGTTGAAATGATAATTGATACAACAGAAGTACAAGATATCAATTCGTTTTCAAAATTGGAATCCTTAAAGGAGGTCTATGGGATTATATGGATGCTTATCCCTATTTTGACTCTTGTATTGGGAATTACAATAAGTGTACTAGTAATTGTATGGTTAGAAAGAGAAATATCCGCAGGGATACAACAACGTATTGGACCTGAATACGCCGGCCCTTTTGGAATTCTCCAAGCCCTAGCAGATGGGACAAAACTACTTTTAAAAGAAAATATTATTCCATCTAGAGGAGATACCAGTTTATTCAGTATCGGACCATCCATAGCGGTCATATCAATTCTACTAAGTTATTCGGTAATTCCTTTTGGCTATCACCTTGTGCTAGCCGATCTCAATATTGGTGTTTTTTTATGGATCGCTATTTCAAGTATTGCTCCCATTGGACTACTTATGTCAGGATATGGATCAAATAATAAATATTCTTTTTTGGGTGGTTTACGAGCTGCTGCTCAATCGATTAGTTATGAAATACCATTAACTCTATGTGTATTATCAATATCTCTACGTGCGATTCGTTGAGACATAAACTTTTCCTATTTCTTTTTTTTTTTTACTTTATTTCTAGGAAAGGTTTGAATAGATATCCTCATTTATTTGTTTATCATTTGGGTTGACGAACTAAATCAGATAGTTATATGAGTGAAAGAAAACAGCTTAGAAGTTCGCAGTAAAAAGATCGAGTCTCATTTCCTATGTACCAGGATTAAGCAAAAGTAAATAGAAGCAGTAAAGACTGTTTACCCCAAGATTGATTATATTGGACATCATATCATATCATAGCTTGAAGCGGGTGCAAAAGATCAACTGGATGGAGTTTTCACTATCGTTTGTATGTATTTACATACATGTATTACCATAACGGGTGATTCCGCAAAAATAAGTGGATGGTTAGAAACACCAAAATTACACAAAGGATTAGTAATAGAGATTATGTAAATTATCCAAAGGGACATTTCTGCATAAAAGGAATACTAATTGGGGCTTTAAGTTGGTAGAAATGATCAGGTAGTACTCCCTACGATTCCGATCCAGAGTATGCTCCTATCCACCAATTAAAGAAATAACTCTTAGGAACGAAATAATCCTTTACTTTTTTTTCAATACCCTTTTGAGAAAGACGAGTAGGAACGAAAACAAAAGAATGAAATAAAAAAAGAGAAATCTTTTTCTTTTTTCTATATCTATTTTCTATATCTATATATATAGAGATAGAATTCTTCTCATGATTAATGAACTAATGTAATGTCTAATTCTTTTTCGTAATCGAAAACTATGGGTTGAAATATCTATGGATATTTATATTTACACAAGGAGTATTTTATTTAAGGATTTCATTATTACTCAAAAATAAAAAATTTTTTTTTTTAAATAAAGTGATAAAATAAAGGATGAGATCAATTCAGAAGTACTTATTAGTATTATAGTAGACAGAATTCCATTGGTTTAATTCGGGACCTTTCAATAGATTTTTACTCTATCTAGAACATATCAAGATAAAGAATGCTGATCCGGTTCTTAGATTTATTTGCAATTCTCGAGGAGCCGTATGAGGTGAAAATCTCACGTACGGTTCTGTAATAGCGATGGGAACAGTGATTTTATTACCGACTATGATTATCTAACAGTTCAAGTACAGTTGATATAATTGAGGCACAGTCAAAATATGGTTTTTTGGGGTGGAATTTGTGGCGTCAACCTATAGGGTTTATCATTTTTCTAATTTCCTCCCTAGCAGAATGTGAGAGATTACCTTTTGATTTACCAGAAGCAGAGGAAGAGTTAGTGGCAGGTTATCAAACCGAATATTCAGGTATAAAATTTGGTTTATTTTATGTTGCTTCCTATTTAAATCTACTAGTTTTTTCATTCTTTGTAACAGTTCTTTATTTGGGTGGGTGGAATCTATCTCTTCCTTACATATTTTTTCCTCAACTTTTTGAAATAAATAAAGCGAGTGGAGTTTTTGGAACAATACTCGGTCTTTTTATTACATTAGTGAAAACATATTTGTTTTTGTTCATTCCTATAACAACAAGATGGACTTTACCTAGGCTAAGACTGGACCAATTATTAAATCTTGGATGGAAATTCCTTTTACCTATTTCTCTAGGTAATCTATTATTAACCACTTCTTCCCAACTCCTTTCCCTGTAAATAAACTATTTTTTATGCACGACTTGTATCAAACAAGAGAAAGAAAAAAATTACTCATAGATATTCACGATATGTTCCCTATGGTAACCGGGTTCATGAATTATGGTCAACAAACAGTACGAGCTGCAAGGTACATTGGTCAAAGTTTCATGATTACTTTATCCCATACAAATCGTTTACCTGTAACTATTCAATATCCTTATGAAAAATTGATCACATCAGAGCGTTTCCGCGGTCGAATTCACTTTGAATTTGATAAATGCATTGCTTGTGAAGTATGTGTTCGTGTATGTCCTATAGATTTACCTGTTGTTGATTGGAAATTTGAAACGGATATTCGAAAGAAACAATTGCTTAATTACAGTATCGATTTCGGAATCTGTATCTTTTGTGGTAATTGTGTTGAGTATTGCCCAACAAATTGTTTATCAATGACCGAAGAATATGAGCTTTCAACTTATGATCGTCACGAATTGAATTATAATCAAATAGCTTTGGGTCGTTTACCAATGCCAGTAATTGACGATTACACAATTCGAACAATTTTGAATTCGCCTCAAATAAAAAATGAATAAACCTCATGCTTCAAGAACAATTCCAAATTCCAAATTACTAAGGTTCCATTTTTTTTTATCAAAAAATGAGTTTTCTTTTTCCTTGGCCAATAATTAATTATACAATAAAAATACCGACTATTGATTGATTGGTGAGAAACCAGGCTTCATTTGGATTAAAAATCTAGTTATATGTTAGTAATTATTTTGACAGATATAGCTTGTTTAAACTCCCATTTAGCATTTTTTATTAAAGAATAAGATTGATCCAATTATTGGATCCACATTAATTCACATCCATTCTAATTTATTAACATTTAGAATGAAATTCATAAAAACGTATCATCAAAAAATAGGGTAATTTTCCTGGTCAGGTCAATAAGGTCATGAAAGATTTTCGATTTATTTATTATTTTACATATATAATGGATTTACCTGGACCAATACATGATTTTCTTTTAGTGTTTCTGGGATTGGGTCTTATATTAGGAGGTCTGGGAGTGGTATTACTTACCAATCCAATTTATTCTGCATTTTCATTGGGATTAGTTCTTATTTGTATATCTTTATTCTATATTTCATCAAATTCCCATTTTATAGCTGCCGCACAGCTCCTTATTTACGTAGGAGCTATAAATGTTTTAATCATATTTGCTGTGATGTTTATGAATGGTTCAGGATCTTACAAAGATTTGACTCTTTGGACTGTTGGGGATGGGGTTACTTTGATGGTTTGTACTAGTATTTTTGTTTCACTAATTACTATTATTCCAGATACTTCATGGTATGGTATTATTTGGACTATAAGATCAAATCAGATTATAGAGCAAGATTTGATAAGTAATAATCAACAAATTGGGATTCATTTAGCAACAGATTTTTTTCTTCCATTTGAACTTATTTCCATAATTCTTTTAGTTGCTTTGATAGGTGCAATTGCTGTGGCTCGTCAGTAATAAATTATCAATCCAAATAAAACTTTGTTCCGTGTTTCAATTCTATTTGAAGATTGTTCATATATAAAAAAAAAATGTTTTTATTTCGATATATTACTACCAATAAAATATATTTATTTGTCTTTGTTACACATTTGTTAGCCCCGTAATATTCTAGCCAATTAAATCGGTTTAATTGTTGTTCATCTTGAAATGCATCGATATTGATAAGGAGTTGGTCAATGATGCTCGAACATGTACTTATTTTGAGTGCTTATTTATTTTCTATTGGTATCTATGGATTGATCACGAGTCGAAATATGGTTCGAGCCCTTATGTGTCTTGAACTTATACTGAATGCAGTTACTCTAAATTTAGTAACATTTTCAGATTTTTTTGATAATCGCCAATTAATAGGAGACATTTTCTCAATTTTTGTTATAGCTATTGCAGCCGCTGAAGCAGCTATTGGATTAGCAATTGTTTCGTCAATTTATCTTAATAGAAACTCTATTCGTATTAACCAATCAAATTTTTTGAATAAGTAAGATTAATCATAAAAATGAATTATATTCCTCAAATAGATATTTAAAACAAGAATCTTCATCAATTCCAATTAGCATGTATCATATGTAATATATGATCATGTTTATGTTTGAGAAAACGTAACAAATCAAAGTATCTTGACCCTCTCTCCCCTCATGAGCCGATCCAGAAATAGATTTATTAGAAAAATTCTGCTTAATCATTGATTCATCTGGTGTCTAAATATCTGATTCATTTTATAAGTTTACTAGATCGAAAATTTATGACGTTTAAAAATTAATAATAGATCCAATGTCACACTCAGTAAAGATTTATGATACATGTATAGGGTGTACTCAATGTGTCCGAGCTTGCCCCACAGATGTATTAGAAATGATACCTTGGGATGGATGTAAAGCTAAACAAATTGCTTCTGCTCCAAGAACAGAAGACTGTGTCGGTTGTAAGAGATGTGAATCCGCCTGTCCAACGGATTTCTTGAGTGTTCGGGTTTATTTATGGCATGAAACAACCCGCAGCATGGGTCTAGCTTATTAATATGTTTTAAAAAACTCCACGCAAATTCATTTGGTTTTTTTACCGACAAGAACCCGTACTCAAAATAAAATCAATTTTATTTTGAGTACGGGTTCTTTTGTCCAAGTGTATCTTGTCTTTATCACGAATTATTTTCCTTGGTTAACCATAATTGTAGTTTTGCCTATATTCGCGGGTTCCTTAATTTTCTTTCTACCTCAGAGAGGTAATAAGATAATAAGGTGGTATACTATATGTATGTGCATCTTAGAACTCCTTCTAACGACCTATGCATTCGGTTATCATTTTCAATTGGATGATCCATTAATCCAATTTTCGGAGGATTATAAATGGATTAATTTTTTTGATTTTGATTGGAGATTAGGAATAGATGGACTTTCTATAGGACCCATTTTACTTACCGGCTTTATCACCACTTTAGCTACTTTAGCGGGTCGGCCAGTTACTCGAGATTCCCGATTATTCCATTTCTTGATGTTAACAATGTACAGTGGTCAAATTGGATTATTTTCTTCTCGAGACCTTTTACTTTTTTTCATCATATGGGAGTTAGAATTAATTCCTGTTTATTTACTCCTATCTATCTGGGGAGGAAGGAAACGCCTGTACTCAGCTACAAAGTTTATTTTGTACACTGCAGGAGGTTCCATTTTTCTCTTGATAGGAGTTTTGGGTATCAGTTTATATGGTTCCAATGAACCAACATTAAATTTGGAAACATTAGTTAATCAACCGTACCCTCTAGCATTGGAAATCCTATTTTATCTGGTATTTCTGATTGCCTTTGCTGTCAAATCACCGATTATACCTCTCCATACATGGTTACCAGATACCCATGGAGAAGCACATTACAGTACTTGTATGCTTCTAGCTGGAATCTTATTAAAAATGGGAGCTTATGGGTTGATTCGAATCA